TTATGTACCCGCGGATGATTTGACCGATCCCGCCCCGGCCACGACATTTGCACATTTAGATGCTACTACCGTACTATCAAGAGGATTGGCTGCCAAAGGTATCTATCCAGCAGTAGATCCTTTAGATTCAACGTCAACTATGCTCCAACCTCGGATCGTTGGCGAAGAACATTATGAAACTGCGCAAAGAGTTAAACAAACCTTACAACGTTACAAAGAGCTTCAAGACATTATAGCTATCCTGGGGTTGGACGAATTATCCGAAGAAGATCGCTTAACCGTAGCAAGAGCACGAAAAATTGAGCGTTTCCTATCACAACCTTTTTTCGTAGCAGAAGTGTTTACCGGTTCCCCAGGGAAATATGTTGGTCTAGCAGAAACAATTAGAGGGTTTAAATTGATCCTTTCTGGCGAATTAGATGGTCTTCCTGAACAGGCTTTTTATTTGGTAGGTAACATTGATGAAGCTACTGCGAAGGCTACGAACTTAGAAATGGAGAGCAAATTGAAGAAATGACCTTAAATCTTTGTGTACTGACCCCGAATCGAATTGTTTGGGATTCGGAAGTGAAAGAAATCGTTTTATCTACGAATAGTGGACAAATTGGTGTATTACCAAATCACGCGCCTATTGCCACAGCAGTAGATATCGGTATTTTGAGAATACGCCTTAACGACCAATGGTTAACGATGGCTCTGATGGGTGGTTTTGCTAGAATAGGCAATAATGAGATCACTGTTTTAGTAAATGATGCGGAGAAGGGTAGTGACATTGATCCACAAGAAGCCCAGCAAACTCTTGAAATAGCGGAAGCTAACTTGAGTAAAGCTGAAGGCAAGAGACAAACAATTGAGGCAAATCTCGCTCTCAGACGAGCTAGGACACGGGTAGAGGCTATCAATGCGGTGTCGTAATTAGAACTAGTTGGTGGGTCCGAATAAGCAAAATAAGGTGGATAAAAAGAAGTTCCGTTTATCCACCTTATTTTGCTTTTTGCTTCTGCCGATTAAAATTTAATAAGAATAAAATACAATCAAGTAGAATCGACCTATAATGCAACAAAAAAATTTTCAATTCGAAAATGAAATAGAGTAGGATGAAAACGATACAAAACCAATAAAATCAATAAAAAAAAAAGAGGGTGAGTAGAAAACCTTATTAGATACTGTTGGCGCTGGTATCTAATAAGTTCTACCTACTATTGGATTTGAACCAATGACTCCCGCCGTATGAAAGCAATACTCTAACCACTGAGTTAAGTAGGTCATTTATCAGCACAACGAGAAACACATGTGACCTATCACATCGATGGATTATAAAAGGAATATTGCTTATAAGCAATACCAATCAAATAGATCAAAGAGATATGATGTTGGATCATGTAATATTCATCTTGACAAGAAATTTTCTACATGATAAAATATGTATCACAACCATAAGGGCTATAGCTCAGTTAGGTAGAGCACCTCGTTTACACGCGCGCCAATGTTTTTCAGAGGAGTCCATCGTGTAATCAAAAGATTTGATCTTATTGATAAATTGATGTCTTACTCTATGATTTTTAGGGAACAAAACAAGAGAACAATAGCCTGACAAATGATTTGGTTCGATTAGGGCGCCCGTTTAGGCGCCAATATAGAACCAGAACCCATCATTAAGTTGAGATAGTGATAAGGTAAATACCCTGTTTATTCAATGCTAGGCATAATGAGTATAAGGACCTCAAAAAAATTCTCCTTTCGTTCTCTCTTATGAACTTTAAGGTGTATGAAGTTTCATACTTGATTCAAGCAGGGCGGTGGAGACTCTATATTAACTTAAGTTGATCTAGGCCAGAAGCAGACCTACGTCAGGATAACCCTTCTTTGAAACACTTTGGTAGTGCTCCTAGATAGATTGGAATTCACATAATGAATCAGAGCACATGGAGCCGTCTTGTTATCTTTCTGTCAAAAAAAAAAGATGGTAAACTAACCGATGTAAATAGCGGTTAACGAAAGAGCCCAATGCACAAAAATGCATGTTGGGTCTTTGAAACAGTTCAAATCATTTTGATAATAATCAGTTTGATCTGTTTTACCGAGAAAGTCTACGGTTCGAGTCCGTATAGCCCTAGTTTAAACTATTAAACTATAAAAGAAATTCAAATATAAAAGAAATTTCTTGAATTTCTTTTATTTAGAATATTTAGTTTGATATTCTAATATATCAAATTAGAATAGAATTTCTTTAGAATATAATTTCTAATTATATAATTAGAAATTATAAACACAAAATAGAATTCTATTTTGAATTCCTTTTCTTTAATTCTTTAGAGATGATCTGATTAGAGATAATCTGAAGTGAGGCAAAAAAAAGAGAGTTTTTTTGTATAAGTTGTATAAGAGCAATATAACCTAATATTTCTTCTATCTATATCGAAAAAAATGTAATAGAAAAAAAATAGAATTATACTAGTGGATGTGGATAATCTTGAACGAGACATATACCACAGCAAAC